GTAAGTCCCAAGCCATAAAATAAGAAAAAAAATACAGAATTCTCATGTTTATAGGATTAAACAAAGGGATTCGCAAATAAAAGTGCCAATGCTACAACCAGCCCATAAATTGTTAAAGCTTCCATAAAAGCCAAACTAAGTAATAAAGTACCTCGTATTTTTCCCTCTGCCTCGGGTTGTCTCGCGATACCTTCTACAGCTTGGCCCGCAGCAGTACCTTGACCAACTCCAGGTCCAATAGAAGCAAGCCCGACAGCCAACCCAGCAGCAATAACGGAAGCGGCAGAAATCAGTGGATTCATGATAAGTTCCTCGCACCAAAATAAAGAAATGGTTAATGATACAATCATCCAATGAATTTTGACTTAATTATATTATTCCATCGCTAAGATTCAACCTGCCGAAGTAACTAAGAACTCCGAATGGAAGTGAGACTATTATGGAAGTGAGAATATTATTGAACCGTCAAAACGATTTCGATCTCTTTTTTTTTAGTTCCTATCCACTGGATTTTTGTGAATCCGCGCATACTTTGTTCTTCCATTTCTTTTTTCCAACTCATTCTTTGCTTTGAATTCTTCGTTTTTGTCTTTATTTTATCTCTTTATTCATTCAATTCAGAGTCAAAGACGAAACATAAGAACTTCTAGTCTTCTATTGGAATCCCTATCTAAATCCACAGTAGTAGGCTGGATTAGATATATTTTGAGTTCATATATAACTAGTCAATATCTAATATCCCATATACATGTGTTTCTTACATAACGTAAACCTACTATTCATATCTTAGATTCAATCGGGTTCTAGAATTATTCCTCAAAGGATAGGGCTTCTAGCCATTAGATTCCATATACCTAATTCTACCCCCCCCCTTATTTTTTCCTAATCATTTTTTTTCATTTTTAATATCGTTTTTTGTAAATTCGTCTCTTCCTTTTATTTATCATTATCTCACATGGATACAATCTAAATGGACGAATTCATTAGAACAAATCATTGCATAAAAATCAAAAATCAATATCAGTATTTGATTGAGCTACGTTCATGTAATTTATTTTATTATTTATAAAAATTTTCTTTTGGTCAATCGTTGAATTGAATGAAATCGACTGAAATGGGAATCATTCTATAGAAAGAACAGCTTTTTTTTAAATCATAGACCCTAAATTGATACCATAAGAATTCCTATTCTTATTAGGACTCATAATATTGAAATTGAATAAACAAAACCAATATCAATATAAAGACAATATTCATTGAAGGGAAATATGATAATATGATATAAATAAATAAAAAAAATGGACCAAACCGGAATTTTAGGAAAAAGATCTTTTAGATTAGATCTCTTTCCTTTTTTTATTACAATTCTCTAATATCGTAATCTTTTTTGTTATTGCTCTAGATCGTCGTATTTGTATATTTATGGTCCCTAAGTAAGTAGATTATCTTGAGTTGCGCATACATTGCATTGGACTAAGCTAAAAAAAGGCTAGACTATTTAAAAAACAAAAACTAGTCAATGATGACCCTCCATGGATTCGCCTATATAAGCCGCAGCTAAAGTTGCAAAAATAAGAGCTTGAATCCCACTTGTAAATAATCCAAGGAACATGACAGGTATAGGAACGACTGAAGGTACTAAAGAAACAAGAACAACAACTACTAATTCATCAGCTAATATATTCCCGAAAAGTCGAAAACTAAGTGATAAGGGTTTTGTGAAATCTTCTAAAATGTTAATGGGTAAAAGAATTGGAGTTGGTTGAATGTATTTACTGAAATACCCTAATCCTTTTTTGGAAAGACCCGCATAGAAATATGCTACTGACGTGAGTAAAGCTAAAGCAACAGTAGTATTTATATCATTCGTGGGTGCGGCTAACTCTCCATGAGGTAATTGTATGATTTTCCAAGGTAAAAGAGCACCCGACCAGTTAGAAACAAAAATAAATAGAAACATAGTTCCAATAAAGGGAACCCACGGACCATATTCTTCTCCAATCTGAGTTTTGCTCACGTCTCGAATGAATTCGAGAACATATTCGAAGAAATTTTGACCGTCGGTTGGAATGGTTTGTGGATTCCGAACAGCGATAACGGCGGAACCTAATAAGATAGCAATTACAACCCAAGAAGTAATAAGCACTTGGGCATGGACTTGGAAACCCCCTATTTGCCAATAGAAATGTTGGCCTACTTCCACACCAGCGATATCGTATAACCCGTTTAGTGCGTTGATGGAACATGATATACCATTCATATTGCCCTCTGACAGAAATAGAACTTTACTTAAAAAAAAAGGAATTATTTTGATTCAATCTTCTCTTGCCTACTCAAATTCTATATTTTTGACACCGACTAAACTAATCACACAATATTCACAGTTTTTTTATCTCTTTTGTGCGATTCAGGATATAGTAACCGATTCCATAGATCTATGGAGTTCCAAAAAATAATTTATTTATCTTATTATTAATCAAGGATTTCGTATATAGCTAGA